CTCCTACATAATGATTATGGCCCAAAACCCGAGTAATTAGCGAGTTATTCATAATTAGATTATTTGATAGGTACGAACAATCAAATCAACCCTAACTATAAAAATAGAAAAGAAGGGGCTTTGCGTCACAGCTCAGGTAATAAAGAGAATTTCATTTTATTAGTCTGTTTTTATGTTATTTCGTACTGTCCAATTCCTTTGTTTGTGGGAGCGTTTTCCTACGAGAGGTAATGAATAATTATAGAATGTATTGTTATCTATGCCTAGATCGCAGATAAATGGAAATTTTATTGATAAAACCTTTTCAATTATAGCCAATATCTTATTACGAATAATTCCGACAACTTCAGGAGAAAAGGAGGCATTTACTTACTACAGAGATGGTGCGATTTGATTCTTTTTTTATCATCCAAAGACACACGATTTGGGATAGAAAGACAAAAGATTACTGAAAGAAATCTACACTTGTTGAAGGTGAAGTTTATAAAAAGAGCAATTCCTTCTGTCGTGTATCCTCGAGTAATGCCGCCTCAGATGCTTCAATTGTCGATTGGAGTATTGAGCGAAAGGTTACACCTATAGGTTCTATATTAGAGGTTAATCCTACTTCACTAGTACCAATAGGGGGCATATGGGAAGAAGCACTACACCTATAAATCAACAACACAAAAACTTTGTTATTTGTTATTTATTAAAGATTAACCCTTCCGCCTTAGCAGGGTTGGGGCTAACAAGAATGGCTGGGACAACAAGCATCCATCTCGTTGGTACTTTGGATACCCGTATAACCGTCGAAGATTGTTGAAGTGACCAATTCCTATAAATTAGGGAGCGTTGAGGACAAAGAAATTGTTGGAGTTACCATTTCATTTCTATCTACTCCTAACACGCTTGATGGTAAGAAAAAATATTTTGCAGAAAGGTTGGCTAGAGATTTCTTGTAAAAACACTAGCCCCGCTCAGTTTATAATGAGAATATTTAAGTCTTATTAAGTTATTATTCTTATTATGTACATAAAGGAGGAGCCGTATGAGATGCAAATTTCACGTACGGTTTTGGAACGGAGATTCGTGGAATCGAACGACGACCGTAACGGATGTCGGCTCAATCCGAAGGAAATTATGCGGAAGCTTTACAGAATTATTATGAAGCTATGCGACTAGAAATAGATCCCTATGATCGAAGTTATATACTCTATAATATAGGACTTATCCACACAAGTAATGGAGAACATACCAAAGCTTTGGAATATTATTTTCGAGCACTAGAACGAAACCCATTCTTACCCCAAGCTTTTAATAATATGGCCGTGATCTGTCATTACGTGCGACTCTCTCTACTATAGAAAGGAAAAGAAAAAAGCATTAATAAAAGGCTTTCTACATATACATCGTCCAAAATAACGATTTTTATCAGCTGTAGCAAAGAAAAAAACTTCATATACAAAGTCAAAATATGAAGAAATAGATATGCCTGGATACTTTATTCTATGGATAAAGAATCTAATTGATAGAGGAAGCACCGTAAAGATCAATTAGCGAGGTTTTGGTCCGATACAATAAGAACTGCTTACTTATATCATTGTCATGATATGAAAAAGTTAGGAATCAACTTATGTAATAGAGTTGATCCACTAGGGAGCAGCGGTGTAGCATCAGATCCCAAAGAGAGTAAGTCTTTTCTTTCTTATGAAGGAAAGTCTTTTTCAAGGATTCTATATAAATTTCTATATGAAATTGAGATAGTTACCTTTCAGAAAATTTTAACTATACTATAGGTAAATAAAAAATACCCATGTTTTATTCTTCGGAAGGTGGGATAAAAGATAAAACGAAAACCAATTAGTAATCAAAATTTGAGTTTAAAACTTATGTAATTAATCTCTTTTAGTTTTTAGTTAACCCGATAAAAAGGAGAGGGGTCTCTGGATCTATGATAAATCTCCTTGAATTAGATATGGTAGATTCAAAGCAAAGGGGATACCAAAAGAATTGACTGCTGAGCCGTATGAGGTAGTAAACTCTCAAGTACGGTTCTAAGGGAAGGAATTGACCCGCCTATTCCGACCGGGGAGAACAGGCCATTCGACAAGGAGATTCTGAAATTGCGGAGGCTTGGTTCGACCAAGCTGCTGAGTATTGGAAACAAGCTATAGCACTTACTCCCGGGAATTATATTGAAGCTCATAATTGGTTGAAGATCACGAGGCGCTTCGAATAATAAGACTCGTTTTTTGTTATAATGAATTGTTTGCTGTCCCTATCAGTCCGATCATTCTTCTTGGACAAATAACTCAATTTCATTATCAACTTTCTAAGATCGTTCTATTTTGGCTGGTATTCCGTAGGGATAAATGAGAAACAGATAGAGTAGAGAAACTAGATATATCTAGTTTCTCTACTCTATCTAGAAAATTGAAAAGAGACCCTCGAATGACTAAATATCGATACTGGTATGTCTCTTAGTAATAAGCACTCGCGTGATTTGGATTTTGAATAG